ACGCCGTTGTATTTTATTTGTACTGTATCTTAGATGAATCTTGTTTCTTCCCTCCGTTAATTCCCCTAGATTTTACATTTTAGTTTTTCAACTAACTAATTGAACCTTTTCGAATATTTTCTTTATAAAGTCTTAATCTTGTTCTTTTTATTTACTTTAAAAAGAGGAGATACAGTATAAAAAATAAAAAAGGAAGAGGAAACAGAATCCCTTTCTTTTATATATTTTAAATATTCTTTACCCATCTATAAAATAGATGGGGTCTATCTCTAGACACCTCAATCAACTAAGTTACGTATGTGTCATGTAGACTATTAACGAATATGTAGATCGATGCATATTCATTAATTGGTCGAATCGATACTATGCAAATGATTCATATGCCAGGAACCAGATTTGAACTGGTGACACGAGGATTTTCAGTCCTCTGCTCTACCAGCTGAGCTATCCCGACCATTCCCCAAACATCATCTACTCATTTTATTTTAGTAGATAATGGGAGTCTATGTCAAACCAAAGGATGAAAAAAAGTATTAATAAAGGATTATATTATATAGGTCCCGGAATTGATTATTGTATCTTATCTTCAATAAAAGTTCGAAGATTGAATCGAATACAAGTAATTCGATGGTATGGATTATGAACCATTCAAATGATTATTCTTTGTTCAAAGATTTTTATTTGTACATGTATCCTTTATATCACATATTGTGATAAGAGCAAAAAATTTCCATATTTGTGAAAGAAAAAAAAGAAGAAATGAGGAAGAGGACCAATTTTGAACCGTTAACGAAAAAAGAGTATTACTAGTTAGGGAGTAAAAAGAACTTTTTTGGGGATAGAGGGACTTGAACCCTCACGATTTCTAAAGTCGACGGATTTTCCTCATACTATAAATTTCATTGTTGTCAGTATTGACATGTAGAATGGGACTCTATCTTTATTCTCGTCCGATTGAGCAGTTCGTACAAAAAAAAGGATCTATCAGACCATGGAGTGAATACTTTGATAATTTAATATTCTTCCATTTTTTCCTAGACAAAAGGTAAAAAAGACATATTTGCCCGTCATTAATACGTTTTTTTATTTTTGAGAATATTTTAGTACGTATTTATCTAGATATAGGGTTCTTCTTCATCTTTTTTTTGCAGTTTTTATGGAAGAATTCTTATAATAATACAGTAAACTCCATTTGTTAGAACAGCTTCCGTTGAGTCTCTGCACCTATCCATTATTTATTCTCGCTTTAATAATTTTTTTTTTTTTTTACTTTTTGAAAACAGGAGTTGGCTCAGGATTGCCCATTTTTATTAATTCCAGGGTTTCTCTGAATTTGAAAGTTCTCACTTAGTAGGTTTCCTTACTAAGGCTCAAGCCAATTAAGTCCGTAGCGTCTACCAATTTCGCCATATCCCCCTTTTTCAGACTCGGATCTTGGTGTGATGTCCTTTTCATTTAATTGATTCTATTAGTATTTTTTTGATTCTTTCATTTCGGCCGGAACCGTTGAATTCATTTAGCGAAAAATTCATATGCCGAAAGCCTTTTCCTTTTTTTCTATTTGTTGTCATCTCTAGCGGGAGTTCAGATTTGATCCAATCCGAAATGATTCTATCATTTCTGTATCTGCAATTCAATAGGAATGGATATCTATTATAATATATACGACCTCTTCGTTTTCCCAGACAATTGGTAATACTCAAAGGGTCGATTCTTTTTTTCATCTTAGTTTACGAATGAAAGGCGTGGAATGTCTTATTCTGATCGGAATTGCATCTTTTCTATTTTTTTTTTCTAATTTTAGTAGAATATTTTTCTATTTTTTTATTTGAATTCATGAATAACTGAATGAATTGAATTATGATTCATTATGTAAATGGAATTATGAATTTATAATTCCAACTAATAAACTAATATTAATTACTAATAATTAAATAGATGTTCAATATTTTATTGAATTTTGTATTTGATTCATATTTTGAACTATTTCAGAAAATAAATTGTATTCAAATGAAATTCTTAAATTATTATTATCTTAGAGCGATATCTTATATAATAATGGATCTTGTAATTATGTAATTATAATTGATACAATATAATTATTTTGATTTATTTGAATTCAAGATTCACTATTTAATTCAGATATTTTTTATTAATAAAAAAAGATAAACGTATCGTATAATGCTAATATGTTATAAATAGCAATAAATCAAAATAAAATGATAAAAGAAATTACTATTGATCATTATAATAATTGTTATCTTATATATTATACTCAATTCAATATTGATTTGAAATTGGATTTTTATCATTTATTTCATACATAAATGAGATAAATAATCGAATATTAATGAGTATATAGTTTCTTTAATTTCTACGTATGTACAATGTCTGTTATATCAGCCTGCTTAGCTCAGAGGTTAGAGCATCGCATTTGTAATGCGATGGTCATCGGTTCGATTCCGATAGCCGGCTTTTCTTTATTTGTTCGACTTTTTTTATATGATTAATAATGGTTCTTTGAAATAATAAATAAAATACTAAAGATACCCTTTCCCGTTTCACTAATCTATTCTTTAGATTGTCTAAATTTCCAACTATGAATAAAAGTTTATTTTCTTAAATTGCTGCAGAAAAAGGAGAATCAGTAAAAGGACGCTTTATAAATTGATTCATTTTATTATAATATTTTAATTTTGAATTCTATTTAGATTATAGTTATATATTATCGAACTAGAACTTCGAAAAAAAAAATATATATATAGCATAAAAAATGCAAAATACAAATAAAAAAAGATATAAATATAATAAATAAAAAGAAAAAGATTATTATAATATGAATATTTATATTATAGAATTCTAATAATTAACATGAATAGAATAACGAATCAAAAATTACAATAATAAAATAAGCTAAAAGGTAGTTTGGATATTTATAAAATTCCTCCCATTTCCTCTCATTATTTGTACAATACTTCAGGAAATTTTGCTTCATTTAGTTTAGCTTTAATTTAGGTTTATTTTTCAAATGAAATATCAATAAAAGGAGTCTTTATGTCGCGTTACCGAGGGCCTCGTTTCAAAAAAATACGCCGTCTGGGGGCTTTACCGGGACTAACTAATAAAAGGCCTAAAGGTGGAAGTGATCTTAGAAATCAATCGCGTTCCGGGAAAAGATCTCAATATCGTATTCGTCTAGAAGAAAAACAAAAATTACGTTTTCATTATGGTATTACAGAACGACAATTACTGAAATACGTTTGTATTGCCAGAAAAGCAAAAGGGTCCACAGGTCAAGTTTTACTACAATTACTTGAAATGCGTTTGGATAACATCCTTTTTCGCTTGGGTATGGCTCCGACGATTCCTGGAGCCCGCCAATTAGTTAATCATAGACATATTTTAGTTAATGGTCGTATAGTAGATATACCAAGTTATCGTTGCAAACCCCAAGATCTTATTATGGCGAGGGATGAACAAAAATCCAAAATTCTCGTTCAAAATTATCTTGATGCATCCCCCCGCGAGGAATTGCCAAAACATTTGACTCTTCACCCATTCCCCTATAAAGGATTAGTAAATCAAATAATAGATAGTAAGTGGGTTGGTTTGAAAATAAATGAATTGCTAGTCGTAGAATATTATTCCCGTCAGACTTAAACCTAACTAAAAGAAACTCAAAAAAGTTCGGACAGTTTTGTCCCTTTCACCAAAGTAAGGGGTTTGCTCCGTATTTTTCTCACACTCATGTATCATAAACATAGATCGGTAGAGAGGTTTTTATTCCTTGTCCACTTTTTCCAGTATTTTACATATTCCAGCAATTAGAAATATTAAAATAAAAAAAAGAATTGAACTTTTATAAGTATAATACTTTTTGAAAACTAAAAATGTTATCTCTTGTTTTTTTCTTTTTTTTTTTTTTTTGGTCAAGAATGTTGATGAATGGGGTGAAGGTACGGAAAGAGAGGGATTCGAACCCTCGGTAAACAAAAGCCTACATAGCATTTCCAATGCTACGCCTTTAACCACTCGGCCATCTCTCCTATAACAATGATTATGATCCAGAAACCAAATAAATAGCGAGTAACCCATATTTCATATTCATACTCGATTCTTATTTGGATAGATCAATTTTTTCTAAAAATATTTTGTTTAAGACTCAGGAGATTCAAATCAAAAGGTTTTTCTTTTTTTGTGTTGGAACGGCTCAACTGATGGATGAGTTTCTCTTTTTTATACTTTTGAGTCTATAGCTATAATTAATAGATATCTTTACATCATGATTCTATTGAAACTTCAACTACGATTACATACAAATTTGCAAATTCCTTTCTAGTTTGAAAGTTCTCATCAAAAAATACCTTACTCCATAGATCTATCCAAAATTAATGAATCATTACCGGTATATTACGATTTGATTGTATACTCATTATGTCCACAACATAACATAGATGATTCTATTTACAGCATAGAAAAATTATTTGATTCTTCAGCTTTGATGAGAACGCTTCATTGATATTGGTATACTACTACATTTTTATTTGTATGAATTCAAATCGTATTCAAATAGTTAGTATGAATTCCTGCATAAAGGAGCAATTTTTTATTTGAGTACGAGTAGGCGTAGTAGGCTTTTTTTTTAATGAATCTTTTTTATGCTATTTCGTATTGTACAATTCCTTTGCTTGTGGGATCATTTTTCCACGAGGGTAATGAGAAGAATTATAGAATGGATTGATACCTATGCCTAGATCGAGGATAAATGGAAATTTTATTGATAAGACCTTTTCAATCGTGGCCAATATCTTATTACGAATAATTCCAACAACTTCAGGAGAAAAAGAGGCATTTACCTATTACCGAGATGGTGTGATTTGATTTTTATTATTTTTTTTTTACCCGAGTTTTACGATAAAAATATATCATTCATGATTATCTGATTGGGGATATAAATAAAAATACTATATATAATTATATATTTTTTATATATTATTGAATTCTTGAAAGAAATCCGCGCTTATTGAAGGTGAAGTTTCGAAATTGAACAACTCCTTCTGTCGTGTATCCCCGATTGACGCAGCCTCAGATGCTATGCTTCTATTATTGATTTGAGTATTGAGCGAAAGGTTACACCTATAGGTTCTACTGGGCAATCCTACTCTACTAGTACCAATAGGCGGCATAAGGAAAAAAGCACTACACCTAGGAATCAACAAGACGAAAACTTTGTGAAAAATGACTTACCCTTTTCCTGCCTTATCGGGATTGGGACTAAAAATAATGGTTAGGACAGCAAACATCCATCTCGTTCGTACTTTGGATACCCGTATAACCATCGAAGACTGTTGAAGTGACTAATTCCTGTAAATTCAGGGGCGTTAAGGACAAAGAAATTGTTGGCGTTTCCATTTCTATTTAGTATTAACACGTTTGTTGTTAACAAAAGCTCTCGCGCAAGAAGGTTGGCTAGAGATTTCTTGTAAAAACACTAGCCCCGCTCAGTTCATAATGAGAATAAAAAATCTATTGAATAAAAAAAGATTGAAATATTCGTATTATGCATATTAAGGGAGGAGCCGTATGAGATGAAAATCTCACGTACGGTTCTGGAACGGAGATTCTTTGAATCGAATGACGACCGTAACGGATGTCAGCTCAATCCGAAGGAAATTATGCGGAAGCTTTACAGAATTATTATGAAGCTATGCGACTAGAAATTGATCCCTACGATCGAAGTTATATACTCTATAACATAGGCCTTATCCACACAAGTAATGGAGAACATACGAAAGCTTTAGAATATTATTTTCGGGCACTAGAACGAAACCCCTTTTTACCACAAGCGTTTAACAATATGGCCGTGATCTGTCATTACGTGCGACTATCTCCACTATAGAAATAAAAAAGGAAAGAAAAACCAAATCTCTTAGTAAATACTAAAAATAAAATAGGCTTTCTACATATGCATCGTCTAAAACAACGATTTTTATGAGCTGTAGCAAAGAAATCGACTTCGAAATAGGAAGTGAAGAAATAAGGTATGCCTAGATACTTTTTTCTATGGATAAAAGATCTAATTGATAGAGAGGAAACACCGTAAAGATCACTTAACAAGGTTTTGGGCCAATACATAAGACATTAAGAACTGCTTACTTATGCCATAATATCAGACAGATAAAAGTTAGGAATCAGCTTCTGTAATAGAGTTGATCTACTAAAGTCTTGAGCAGCGGTGGAGGGTCAGATCCCAAAGATAGTAAATCTTTTCTTTCTTATGAAGGAAAGCTTTTTTAAAAAATTCTATATTATATTCGAATAGATATATATTCTAGAATATCTAGATATAAATATCGTAATTTCGATATGAAACCGAGATAGTTACCTTGCAGAAAATGCTAAAAATAGGTGGAAATTACTATGCTTTAGTCTTCTGAAGGTAGGAGAAAAGATAAAACAAAAATGAATTGGAACTCCAAATTCAAGTTTGAAACTTATGCAATTAAACTCTTTTGGTTAACCCGAAAAATGGGATAGATATACGAGAAATATAATTCAGTTCGATAAATCAAACGGACACCAAAAGAATTTACTGCGGAGCCGTATGAGGTAGGAAACTCTCAAGTACGGTTCGAAGGAAAGGAATTGACCCACCTATTCTGACCGGGGAGAAGAGGCCATTCGACAGGGAGATTCGGAAATTGCCGAGGCTTGGTTCGATCAAGCCGCTGAGTATTGGAAACAGGCTATAGCGCTTACTCCTGGTAGTTATATTGAAGCGCATAATTGGTTGAAGATCACGAGGCGTTTCGAATAAAAGTTCTTATTTATAATTTTAATATTTGTTAGGATTCATGTTGGACCCATCCATCAAAAAAATGGGATCATTCCTCTAGGAAGAACCAATAAAAGAATTTCATTATATCCCTTCTCAGATCGTTCTCTTTTGTATAGGATTTCGTAGAGATAAAGAATACACAGTTCGAGTACAGAATATATTTATTTAATTTCTGCTATTAGTTATTAAAACTAATTACAATTTAATTACTACTAACATAATTTTTCATTATTTCATTCTAAATAACATTATTCAAGAATTTAATTGAAAAAAAAAGAATAAACGAATGGAAAAGATAAATCAAATATTTTCGACTGACTAAATATAGATACCGATATTTTTCTTAGTAATGACGAAACTCATTAATGACTGTTAGCGGGATTTGCAATTTGTTTATTTGAAATAGAGTAACAGTAGTTATTCAGATATTCTAGTTATTTATGTAAAATATTCGATGTAAAAAATTAAGGAACTCTGTTTAAGACCTTCTAATTGAGATAGGAATACGCTAAGTAGCACAAAAAAAATTGTTTTTTACGTCAATCCAAAATCCAAAAAAGTTTTTAGACTCTTAAAAGAGTCCGTTGAGCGCCTCGTGGTTATGTCATAATAGATCCGAACACTTGCCCTGGATCGACTTCCAGATCATAATTGTTCTAGTG